GAATATCATTTCACAATGAATAGTCCAGAAAGAATCGAATTTTTAGTCGACTCCAATACTTGGCATCCTATCGATGAAGACATGGCCTCTCCGGATCCCGATCCTTCTGAATCGGATTCGAAGGAGGTTTCAGAAAGACCTTCTGAATATCAATGCACGCTTGAAGACCTTCGAAAAGAGATTTCTTTGATCCAAGAGGCGATTCGGAAGAAGATTTCAGAAAGACCTTCTGAATCGGATTCGAAGGAGGTTTCAGAAAGACCTTCTGAATCGGATTCGAAGGAGGTTTCAGAAAGACCTTCCGAATCGGATTCGGAGGAGGTTTCCGAAGATCCTTTTGAATCGGATTCGGAGGAGGTTTCAGAAAGACCTTCTGAATCGGATTCGGAGGAGGGGGACACGCCCTATGAAGATCGTCTTAATTCTTATCGAAAAAAGACAGGATTAAATGAGGCTGTTCAAACAGGCGCAGGTCAACTAAATGGTATTCCTGTAGCTTTTGGGATTATGGAGTTTGAGTTTATGGGGGGCAGTATGGGATCCGTAGTTGGAGAGAAAATCGCCCGTTTGGTTGAGTACGCTATCAATCAATCTCTACCTCTTATTATAGTGTGCGCTTCGGGTGGGGCGCGAATGCAAGAAGGAAGTGTGAGCTTGATGCAAATGGCTAAAATATCATGTACCCTATTGGATTATGATCAATTCAATAGCCAGTTAGTATATATATCAATCCTTGCATCTCCTACTACTGGTGGGGTAACAGCTAGTTTTGGTACGTTGGCAGATCTCATTTTTACCGAGCCCAATTCCTACATTGCATTTGCGGGTAAAAGAGTAATTGAAGAAACATTGAAGCAACCAATACCCGAAGGTTCACAAGAGGCTGAACCTTTATTCGAGAAGGGCATATTGGACCAAATCATACCACGTAAACTTTTAAAACACGTTCTGACTGATTTTTTGCAGTTCCACGGCTTCAATCCAATTCAATCAAGTAGAGCGCGCTAAATTCCATTATTTTATTTGTAGGAAACAAGTAGTTAGCTTATCGGAATCAAAGTAAATAAGAATTCCATTCTCTTTGGTGACCTAAGATCTAAGTGATAAAATAAGTCCAAGGAATATAGAACTAAATAAATGGACTTATTCTATCACTTAGATATCTAGATACTTATATCTTTAATAATAACTACGAATTCATAATAATTACAATTTTTAATTATAATTAGTATAAATAAAAAATATAAATAAAAAATAGGATATTAAAAATAAAATAATAACAGGTACAAATAGTAAATCGAGGTACCCATTTTATGACAACTTTCAACTTTCCCTCTATTTTTGTGCCTTTAGTAGGCCTAGTATTTCCGGCAATGGCAATGGCTTCTTTATTTCTTTATGTTCAAAAAAACAAGATTGTTTAGATCTGAGGGGACAAAATCTCATCCGTTTTTTTTTGAAACTTAGACTTGTAACATAACACAGATTTTTATTTCGGGAAATATGGTATAACGTGTGATTTCCGGCGAACATAAAGGAAAAAGCTCTTATGCCTGCAGAAAATAATCTATGGGTAAATGAATTCTAGCTAGTTTCAAATAGATTAGGGGCGCTGGATGCCTAAAATGTAAAGTTGGTGGATCTATATGTATATTGGGATCATATGAAGGGTATGTTATTAGTTTAGATCTAACCAATTTGATGAATTACTCTTAAAAGTTCACATCAAACTAGTACTAGTTCACATCAAACTAGTGCTAGTTGATGAGAGTTTCTTCGGAAACAAAAAAAAGAAAGTCAAAATCATTGGAGGTATTCTCTCAATTCGAATAAAATGAAATCGGAGCAAATATGAATTGGCGATCAAAAAAGTTATGGTTCGAACTTATAAAGGGGGCTCGAAAACTAAGTAATTTTTTCTGGGCCCTTACCGTTTTTTTAGGTTCATTAGGATTCTTATTGGTTGGAATTTCCAGTTATCTTGGTAGAAATTTGATATCTTTTGTTCCGTATCAGCAAATCCCTTTTTTTCCACAAGGGATCGTGATGTCTTTCTACGGGATCGCGGGTCTTTTTATTAGTTTCTATTTGTGGTGCACAATTTCCTGGAATGTAGGTAGTGGTTATGATCGATTCGATAGAAAGGAAGGAATGGTGTGTATTTTTCGTTGGGGATTTCCTGGAAAAAATCGTCGCATATTCCTACGATTCTGTCTAAAAGATATTCAATCCGTTAGAATAAGAGTTAAAGAGGGTCTTTATGCTCGTCGTGTCCTTTATATAGATATCAGAGGCCGGGGGGTTCTTCTGTTGACCCGTACTGATGAGAATTTGACTCCACGAGAAATTGAACAAAAAGCCGTGGAATTGGCCTATTTCTTGCGCATACCAATTGAAGTCTTTTAAAAAAAGGAACTGAGGCTGAAGAACGAATGTTTTCTCAGCCTCAGCAGGAGAGAAAAATGCAAGAATCCTGTTTTTTTCTATAACAGAACTTAACTGAAGTTTCGTCAGAACATTCAGTCGAGTCAAAGCCGACGTATATGGAACAACCATAAAACAAAACTCTTTTTTTTGTGGTTTTTTATGCGTATCCAAATCCATGCAACTCAATTGAAACAAGTAAGAAATTGAACTACTAGATTTAATTCATCTCATATATCAAACGATTTCGAAAGAAAGAAATTTCTCTTTTTTTTTGAAGTTCAATATTTGTTGGAAGTGATACTTTAGATGCAGATAAATCATATCTTGTAAATTATTTCCTTTTTGTCAATCGACCTTTTTTATCCTTTCGTTTGTGTTCTTTACTAACCAATAATGGGTTTTCTTAATAATGATAACTGGCCCATTTCTGTCTTGTTTTGCCGCTCATTTTTTTGATCATCACAATATCTTTCTCTCAATTATTCTATTCTTGGCTATGGGGAATCATTGGAATTCTTTCGAAATATTTTGGATATTTTGATAGAAAAGGAGTTCTTTCGTCTCAAAATCACAATAATATTCATTCCTTAAAGGACTTCTTTCGGTCATTCATTGAAAGGAGACACTTGTTTGGGATTTGATGAATTGAGATATCTGGAAACAATATTTTTGATTATTTCTTCATTCGAATTCGAAGTAGAGTCTTAGTCTATTTCTATATTCTTTCTAGATTCAAACAAAATCACAAATAAAATAGATTCATAGGTTTCGTGTCTAGAACTCATGTTTGAAAGAAATATTCGATCACATAGAGTCGACAAATGAAGCGGGTTAATTAAAAATTCACAGGTTAAAAATGGCAAAAAAGAAAGCATTCACTCCTCTTTTGTATCTTGCATCTATAGTATTTTTGCCCTGGTGGATTTCTCTCTTATTTACTAAAAGTATGGAATCTTGGATTACTAATTGGTCCAATACTGGTCAATCCGAACTTTTTTTGAATGATATTGAAGAAAAAAGTATTCTAGAAAAGTTCATAGAATTAGAGGAAATCCTCTTCTTGGACGAAATGATCAAGGAATACTCGGAGACACATCTACAAAAGCTTCCTCTAAGAATCCACAAAGAAACGATCCAATTAATCAAGATACACAATGAGGATCGTATCCATACGATTTTGCATTTCTCGACAAATATAATCAGTTTTGTTATTCTAAGCCTTTATTCTATTTTAGGTAATGAAGAACTTGTTATTCTTAACTCTTGGGCTCAGGAATTCCTATATAACTTAAGTGATACAGTAAAAGCTTTTTGGATTCTTTTATTAAGCGATTTATGTATGGGATTTCATTCACACCACACTTGGAAACTAATTATTTGTTCTGTCTACAAAGATTTTGGATTTGATGATAATGATCAAATTATATCTTATCTTGTTTGCATTTTTCCAGTTGTTCTGGATAGTATTTTTAAATATTGGGTTTTCTCTTATTTAAATCGTGTATCTCCGTCACTTGTAGTTATTTATCATTCAATGACTGATTGATAAATGATCCACCGATATGAATCTAATTAATTAAAATGTTTCTTACTTTGTAGTTCTACATAAGCATTAAAAACTTTCTATCCGGGGGATTTTCATCCTATAGTATTTCAGTAAAATGATTCCAGTAATATAGCAGAATCGTGGATAGGGAACTATATTAGCGACCTACCCAATTTATTGTAGAAATTTTCGGATCAATAATTAGACCATGCAAACTAGAAATACTTTTTCTTGGATAAAGGAACAGATTACTCGATCTATTTCCATATTGCTCATGATATATATCATAACTCGGACATCCATTTCAAGTGCATATCCCATTTTTGCACAGCAGGGTTATGAAAATCCACGAGAAGCGACTGGGCGTATTGTATGTGCCAATTGCCATTTAGCTAATAAGCTCGTGGATATTGAGGTTCCACAATCGGTACTTCCTGATACTGTATTTGAAGCAGTTGTTCGAATTCCTTATGATAAGCAAGTGAAACAAGTTCTTGCTAATGGTAAGAAAGGGGGTTTGAATGTGGGGGCTGTTCTTATTTTACCGGAGGGGTTTGAATTAGCTCCTTCCGATCGTATTTCTCCCGAGATGAAAGAAAAGATAGGCAATTTGTCTTTTCAGAGCTATCGCCCTAATAAAAAAAATATTCTTGTGATAGGGCCTGTCTCTGGTCAGAAATATAGTGAAATCACCTTTCCTATTCTTTCCCCCGACCCCGCTACTAAGAAAGATGTTCACTTCTTAAAATATCCTATATACGTAGGAGGAAATAGGGGAAGGGGTCAGATTTATCCCGACGGAAGCAAGAGTAACAATACAGTTTATAATGCTACAGGAGCGGGTATAGTAAGTAAAATCATACGAAAAGAAAAAGGGGGATATGAAATAACCATAACAGATCCATCGGATGGACGTCAAGTGGTTGATATTATTCCTCCAGGCCCAGAACTTCTTGTTTCAGAGGGTGAATCCATCAAATTGGATCAACCATTAACGAGTAATCCTAATGTGGGTGGATTTGGTCAG